ACTATCTATAATCTATAATTATTCTAAGTTAATATAAAATCTAAGTTAATATAAAAGTTAATATAAGATAGGGAATTCTTTACTTTGACTTTCTATTTATTTAGAAGATATAAGATCAATATGAAATATAAAAAATATATAAATCAATATATAATAAAATATATAATATATATAAAATATATAAATATATAAGATAATAAGTATAAAATAAGTATAAGAATAAGTAGAATAGAAAAGAAAAAGAACTAAGTATAAGAGCATTCTATATTACACATCACATATAGAACACATATAGAAAGAGAATTGAAAGGAGAAAAAAAAGAGAGAAAAAAATGAAAAAGAAAGTAAAGAATATCTATTCCGATCTGTCTTAATGAATTAATTTCATTTGTATGATCATTTGTATGAGGTATTAAGAAATATCTATCCGATACATTATTCACGTGTCAGGAACCAGATTTGAACTGGTGACACGAGGATTTTCAGTCCTCTGCTCTACCAACTGAGCTATCCCGACCATTTCCCGTGCATCATCCTAGCAGAGTACTTCTATCTATGTCAATAATGAAAAGAACTAAAAAAGAAAATCTTAACAAATTGGCTCTAGCCCCTGAAATTCTTGGATCTTCAAAAAGAAGACTTTTTTTGTAAAAAAGATATAGACTATGAATGATTCAATAACGGAGATTCCTTGAATATATATCTTCATATCGTATTATACAAAACAAATGAGATTGGATTTAAAAAAGATACGAGGATTTATATTCGGATCCATTTGCGAAAGAACAGAGTGAATAAAATGAGAAAGATATTTCATTTTGTTTAAACTGAGTCACTGATGAAAAAAAATGAATAAAGAGGATGAGGATAAAGAAAGAGCGAGGAAGTAAAATGGGCTTTTTATTGGGGATAGAGGGACTTGAACCCTCACGATTGAAAAATTCGACGGATTTTCCTCTTACTATAAATTTCATTGTTGTCGGTATTGACATGTAAAATGGGACTCTCTCTTTATTCTCGTCCGATTAAATTTCAAAAGATCTATCAAAAATTCTGGAATGAATAATTTGATTATTGAATATTCGAATTCTATTCTTTTTTCAACTTCAATTGGAATTGATTCACAATAACTCTTCAATTTTTCATATATCTTTTTGATCTCTATCATTCTAATGAAAAAAGAATAGAAATATAGGGTTTCTTATAGATCCTTATCTCATACTATTATATTACTTATATTACTCATATTAAGAATATAATATTAATTAATATAATATTAATAATTAATAGAAAGAGAAGATTTTTATTTTCATATATAAATTTCAAATTTCATATCTAAATATATAGAGATACAGTATAGAGATACAGAATAGAATTCGATATAAGATTTGGGTTGTGATTAATCGTTTGCTATGTCAGTATGTATACGTACGTCTTAGGTATATAAGACGTATCCTTTCTGTCATTTCGATAGAAGTCTTTTAGCTACTAACGTAACGTAATCAATTTCATTCGTTAGAACAGCTTCCATTGAGTCTCTGCACCTATCCCCTTTTTATTCTCATTTTTCATCTTTCATCGTTTTTTCTCTCGAAACAAAGATTTGGCTCAGGATTGCCCTTTTTTAGTTCCAGGGTTTCTCTGAATTTGGAAGTTATCACTTAGCAGGTTTCCATACCAAGGCTCAATCCAATCAAGTCCGTAGCGTCTACCAATTTCGCCATATCCCCCTTCCTTTGAGACAAGAATCCAGCTGTAATTCCATCCACCTCTTTCATTTATCTTGGCACTATTGAATCCATTAGGTAATGATTCAATATTGAAAAAGTGTATGCTGTTATTTTATTTTTTTCCTCTATTCTATATTATATCATTTCATCTATAAACCTTATTTTTTCAATGTAAAATGATTTTATCATTGATCTATCCGCAATTCAATATGGATAGATATATACCACATATATATATATGCCTTTCCTCCTCCTTCATTTTTACAGTGTAGTTTTGAATAGTGGAACGGTCGATATTCATTCTTCTTTTTTTTTTTCATTTTGAATTCTAATTTCATTGATATTTTCTTTTCATATTTCATATATATGAATATGAAATTGAATTTAGATTTCTATTTAGATATCTAATTTATCTAGATCTAAATAGTTTTCTTTTCTATTTTCTAAATAGAATCTAAAATATATAACTAATATTTAAGAAATAGAAGAAATTGAAAGAATCAATAAATAAAAGAAAAAAATAATAAGAATCATTAGGAAATAGCTAAGATCTGCTAGTTTCCTGTATTCCTATACACTATTGCTCTTATATCCGCCCGCTTAGCTCAGAGGTTAGAGCATCGCATTTGTAATGCGATGGTCATCGGTTCGATTCCGATAGCCGGCTCTTTTTTTTATCTATTTTTTTATTTACATGATTGAAAATCTCTACTCTCGCTTTCTCTAAATGTCGGATCACCGATCTATTATGTCATGATAACTTGCAGCTATAGCTATAAAGAAAAAAGTTGACTAGAACAATTAGATCTCTACAGAAGAAATTGGAAAACGTAACCTTCGCTTGAATTTCCTATATATACAAAAAATCCGAATATTGATAAAATTGAATTGATCAAATTTATTTTATTCTGTTTTGTAGGACTTTAGTAAATTGAGTTTTGCTTTGCTGATCCTTTAGTTCAGTCTGATTTTATATTTTTTTGTCAAATAAAAGTGAATCAAAAAGGAGCCTTTCTATGTCTCGTTACCGAGGACCTCGTTTCAAAAAAATACGCCGGCTGGGGGTTTTACCAGGACTAACTAGTAAAAGACCCAGATCCAGAAGTGATCTTCAAACCCAATTGCGCTCTGGAAAAAGATCACAATATCGTATTCGTTTAGAAGAGAAACAGAAATTGCGTTTTCATTATGGTCTGACAGAACGACAATTACTTAAATATGTGCATATTGCTGGAAAAGCCAAAGGGTCAACAGGCCAGGTTTTACTACAACTACTCGAGATGCGTTTGGATAACATCCTTTTTCGATTAGGTATGGCTTCGACCATTCCAGGAGCCAGACAATTAGTTAACCATAGACACATTTTAGTTAATGGTCGTATAGTGGATATACCAAGTTATCGTTGCAAACCCCGAGATATTATTACTACGAAGGATAAAGAAAGATCGAAAACTCTGATTCAAAATTATCTTGTTTCATCCCCCCGCGGGGAATTGCCAAACCATTTGACTATTGACTCCTTACAATATAAAGGATTTGTAAATCAAATAATAGATAGTAAATGGATCGGTCTGAAAATAAATGATTTGTTGGTCGTAGAATATTATTCCCGTCAGACTTGATTCTAACGAAAATAAAAAAGCAAGGTTCATACCAATTTTGACTCCTTTCGCTGAAGTAAATAGAGTACCTCGTACCCTGTCTCATTCACGTATCAAAAAAGGATCGGCAATAGGATTCTTTTGATTTTTTTCTTCTTTTCAATATCAAGACGATCTTTCTATTTGTATTTTCGCAGGTATTAATTAGGGATAGATAATGTTTATTAAATAAGGCGTTAAAATAATGATATCAATTCTTATTTTCTTTGATACATTGTAGTAGGTAACGTTGATGAATGAAAAGAAACGGAGAGAGAGGGATTCGAACCCTCGGTAAACAAAAGTCTACATAGCAGTTCCAATGCTACGCCTTGAACCACTCGGCCATCTCTCCTACAGAATGTTATTCTTGACCAAAATCCGAATGAATAGTGAGTCCTTCATCTTAATTCGAGTCCTTCTATCTTAATTATCTGAATTGTAGTACATGTATGACCGCCTGATGCGATGGTTCCATAAAAAAAAATTTCTTTTTCAATTTCATATTTATCAACAACAACTTCTTTCATCAGCTAACCCATGGAATTCATGAATCGTCCGATGAATCTTTTTATTTCAACTATTTCAATTGTATGGTGTGGCACATACACGTTATGCAAACAAAAAGGATGGTTACATTCTTTGAATTTGATTGAATGATTATTCTATTCTTTTCCTTTTTGGATCATAACCAAATCAAAAATTCTCGAGTTATAAAAATTCATAGAAAACTTGGTTATTCAACTTAGATGAAATAGTAATAGTTATCGGTATACTGGTATACTACGAAATTGGAATGAAATCTAATCTGATTCAACTATTTCATTTCATCTTTGTTCAAAAGAGAGACACCACATTTTTTCCAATAAGTCTGTTTTTATGTTATTTTGTACTGTACAATTCCTTTTTTTGTGGGATCGTTTTCCCCGAAAGGGGATGAGAAGAATTATAGAATGAATTGCTAATTATGCCTAGATCTCGAATAAATGGAAATTTTATTGATAAGACCTCTTCAATTGTAGCCAATATTTTATTACGAATAATTCCGACAACTTCAGGAGAAAAAAAGGCATTTACCTATTACAGAGATGGTGCGATTTGATTTTTTCTTGTTTTTTTTTACCCCTCAGTTTTACGAGAAAAAGAACGTAGTTAGGAATAGAAAAAAAAACAAATTAGTGAAATAAACCTACGCTTGGTGAAGGTGAAGTTTAGAGATAGAGCAATTCCTTCTGTCGTGTATCCTCGATTGATGCAGCCTTAGATGCTTCAATTATCAATTTTAGTATTGAGCGAAAGGTTACATCTATAGGTTCTGTATTGGAGGTCAATACTACTTCATTTAGTACCAATAGGTGGCATCGGGGAAAAAGCACTACACCTAGGAATCAACAACACAAAAACTTTGTTATAAATAACCCTTTTCCTTATTGGTATCGGGACTAAAAAGAAAAAGAATGGTTAGGAAAACAAAGATCCATCTCATTCGTACTTTTGGTACCCGTATAACCATCAAAGATCGTTGAAGTGACTAATTCCTGGAAATCATAAGCGTTGAGTACAAAGAAATCTTTGGAGTTACCATTTCTATTTAGCACTAATATGATTGGTGTTAAGAAAAAACCTCTTG